ATGCGTTGATTGTTTTCTACAAATCATAAAGACATTGGAACATTATATATTTTATTTGGAATATGATCAGGACTGGTTGGTACGGCTTTAAGACTTTTAATTCGTGCTGAACTTGGTCAACCTGGAGCACTATTGGGTGATGACCAACTTTATAATGTAATTGTTACAGCTCATGCTTTTGTTATAATTTTCTTTTTAGTTATGCCAATGATAATTGGGGGATTTGGAAATTGACTAGTGCCTTTAATGTTAGGGGCTCCTGATATAGCTTTTCCCCGTTTAAATAATATAAGATTCTGATTACTTCCTCCTGCTTTGTTACTTTTATTATCGTCAGCAGCTGTAGAAAGGGGAGCAGGAACTGGATGAACAGTTTATCCTCCGCTAGCGGGTAATCTGGCACATGCCGGAGGTTCAGTTGATTTAGCTATTTTCTCCCTTCATTTAGCAGGTGTCTCTTCTATTTTAGGTGCTGTAAATTTTATTACAACTATTATTAACATACGATGGCGGGGAATACAATTTGAGCGTCTTCCATTATTTGTGTGGTCTGTAAAGATTACTGCCATTCTATTACTTTTGTCACTTCCTGTTCTAGCAGGAGCTATTACAATACTTTTAACTGATCGAAATTTTAATACGGCTTTCTTTGACCCAGCCGGTGGTGGAGATCCAATTCTATACCAACACCTATTTTGATTTTTTGGTCATCCTGAAGTATATATTTTAATTCTCCCTGGATTTGGTATAATTTCCCATATTGTTAGTCATTATTCATCTAAAAAAGAAACATTTGGAACCTTAGGGATAATTTATGCAATGTTATCTATTGGTGTCTTAGGGTTTATTGTATGAGCTCATCATATATTTACAGTAGGTATAGACGTTGATACTCGAGCATACTTTACCGCTGCTACAATAATTATTGCGGTTCCTACAGGAATTAAAGTATTTAGATGACTTGCTACTATCCATGGTGCAAAAATCAAGTATGAAACTCCTATGCTTTGAGCGCTAGGATTTATTTTTCTATTTACTGTAGGAGGTCTTACTGGAATTGTTTTATCTAATTCATCTTTAGATATTATGCTTCATGATACATATTATGTTGTTGCTCATTTTCATTACGTTCTTTCTATGGGAGCAGTATTTGCTCTATTTGGGGCATTTAACTACTGATTCCCTTTATTAAGAGGTGTAACGCTAAATAGTCGATGAGCAAAAGCACATTTCTATATTATATTTATTGGAGTTAATGTAACTTTCTTTCCTCAACATTTTTTAGGCTTAAGTGGAATGCCACGACGTTATTCAGATTATCCTGACTGCTATACTAAATGAAATGTTGTATCATCAATTGGTTCTATAATTTCTTTTGTAGCTGTTCTTTATTTTATGGTAATTGTTTGAGAAGCTTTAGTTTCCCAACGAAGTGTAGTATGAAGAACTCACTTAAGAACTGCCCTAGAATGAGATAATACTTTACCTAGTGATTTTCATAATGCCCCTGAAACAGGTGCACTTGTAGCTAGTTAACAATAATATATAATTTTACGACATGGGCCTATGAGGACAATTAGGATTTCAAGATGCAGCTTCTCCTTTAATAGAAGAATTAATTTTTTTTCACGATCATGCAATAATAATTTTAGTTATAATTATTAGCTTGGTAGGATATGCTGCTATATCTTTAATAGTAAACAAGTATACTTGTCGTTCTCTTGTTGAAGGACAAGCTATTGAGACTATTTGAACAATCATTCCAGCATTTATTTTAATTTTTTTAGCTTTACCTTCTCTTCGTTTATTGTATTTGCTTGACGAAATTGGAGATTGTAGATTAACTGTTAAAAGCATTGGACATCAATGATATTGAAGTTATGAATATTCAGATTATTCAAATATTGAATTTGACTCATATATAGTACCTACTAATGAATTAGAGCCTGGAGATTTCCGACTCTTAGAAGTAGATCATCGTGTAGTATTACCTACGCAAACAGATTTACGTGTCTTAGTAACATCAGCTGACGTTATTCACTCCTGAACTGTACCCTCTCTAGGAGTAAAGGTTGATGCAATTCCGGGTCGATTAAATCAATTAGGATTTTTTATCAAGTATCCAGGTGTATTTTATGGGCAATGCTCTGAAATTTGCGGGGCTAATCATTCATTTATACCAATTGTAGTAGAAGCTGTTCCTTTAAAAAATTTCTTGGAATGAGCAATCAATGTATCAGACTAAAAAGTTAGTTAAATGATAATATTAGGTTGTCAGCCTTACGTTACTAATTAAACTTAGTACTTTTTACATGCCTCAATTATCTCCCTTAAATTGAATTCTATTATTTGTTTTATTTTGAGTAGCTGTTTTAACTATATCTGTATTAATTTGATGATCAAGAAAAGTATACTTTCAAGGAGAAAATTTAACTTCATCTCCATTAAAAGAAAATAAGTGAAATTGATAATTTAAGAATGCTTGTAGACATTTTTTCTTCTTTCGACGATAATAATCAAGTTTTTATATCTTTATATGTTTTAATATGACTTTTCTCTTTAGTTACTATTATTTTATTTAGTTCTTCATACTGAGTAGCATCTCCTCGATGGTTAAGAATTATTAGAATTTTTAAAGATACAGCATCTTCTCAAGTTTTTCGTTCATTCGGAATCAATATAGGAGGATTTGTAAACGTTATTACAGGTTTATTTTTATTTTTAATTTTGATAAACATAAGGGGATTAGTTCCGTATGTTTTTAGTCCTACAAGTCACTTAGCAGTATCTTTATCTTTAGGATTACCTTTATGGCTTACTCTTATTATTTCAGCAATTTTCTATAATCCAAGTTCAGTAGTAGCTGGGTTACTTCCAATGGGAGCTCCGGCTCCACTTAATCCTTTTTTAGTAATTATTGAAACAGTTAGAATTATAGTCCGTCCAATTACTCTTTCTGTTCGATTAACTGCTAATATAAGAGCTGGTCATATTGTATTAACTTTAATTGGGAACTATTTAACTGCAAGATTTTTTATGTCTTCTGTTTTCTCTATATTACTACTTTTATCAATTCAAGTATTGTATACAGTATTTGAATTTGGTATTAGCTTAATTCAGGCATACATTTTTTGTCTTCTAATTACCCTTTATTCTGATGAGCATCCTCATTAAAATGTATTTAGATATATAATACTTTAATAAAAAATTATATTGTAAAAGAACTTATGTTCATTTTTGGGGTATGAACCCAATAGCTTCTACTTAGCTTATTTTACAAATTTGTTGGGAAGAATTAACTCCGTTAATAGATCTACAGTCTACCGCTTATAATCTCAGCCACCAAACAAACACACCAGGAAATTTCTTCCTTTCTCGATTTTGCAGGTCGATGTTTTAAATAAACTATGGCGGGCAAGGTTTAAAGATTTTTCTTTATATTAAGCTTTGAAGGCTTATAGTTTAAATTAACTTAAAACCTTACCAGGAGGAACTGAACCTCTCCTAAGAAATCAAAATTCTTTGTGCCCTTACACCGCTTTGTAATATCTTTTTTAAAATTTTTTAATCCTCTTACTTGGAAGGCAAGTGTACTATATCATACTCAAAAGATAGATAATATTTCTAATAAATGGTTTTATTCCTTTAGAATGAAAATCTAATGTGCATCTACACCATAGAAACTATTTTTATAGTAACAAAAATGGATTAGTATTTAATTTTTTGGATAAGTAATCGCTTTTAAATTTAATTGATTAACTAAGCTTGGCTCTGACTTGATAATATAGCAAGAACATAGTAATACACATGGTTTTTATTGAAAGAGGTGAGGTAAGAATAAATATTATTTAGGTAAATTATATAAATAAATGTTACTTCTTAAAGTATTATAGTTATAGAAAATGCTTTGAAAAGTCCCACTAACACCAGTGCTGAAGATTAATTAAAGGGTGAAAGCCCGAATTAACTTCGTACATTAGATCAGGTTAACTTGGTGCCAGCATCCGCGGTTATACCAAGTGATTAAGTTATATTTTTAGGTAAAAAGACAGTTAGACATAATAATTGAAGTTTATTGATCATTTATATAAAAGTAAAATTTGTATATAGATAGTTAATTTAATAATAACTAATTTAGTTGAAGCTGTGATAGTCTTGAGGGAAACTGGGATTAGATACCCCATTATTCTTGACTGTAAATACAATTAAATTTACCAGAGTACTATGAATAGTTAAAAATTTAAAACTCAAAGGGCTTGGCGGTGTTTTAGACCTATCAGGGGAACCTGTCTCATAATCGACAATCCACGCTATACCTAACCCTATTTTGTAATTCAGTTTGTATACCGTCGTCGTCAGGTAACTTTTAAAAATATAGAAGTTAGCAAATAAAATTACTTAAATTAAGACGTCAGATCAAGGTGCAGCTCATAATGAGGTGAGGATGGGTTACAATTATAAAATTTATAATCACGAAAGTTTAAATGAAATTATATTCAGAAGGAGGACTTGAAAGTAAAACTAGAATATATAAATAAGTTGAATTAGGCTCTGAAACGTGCACACATCGCCCGTCGCTCTCGTTGAAAAATGAGATAAGTCGTAACATAGCAGAGGTAATGGAAATTGCCTCTAGATGAAGAACATAGTATAAAATAATACATTTCACTTACACTGAAAATATGCTTAAGTAATAAGCTGATCTTAAATTAAATATTTTGGTTTATTTTATAAAATAATTTCTTTTAATAAAACATTTTTAAATTTAGTAAGGGTGATAGAAATTTATTAATTAAATCCAAGAAAAGTACTGTGAAGGAATTTTATTGAATAAAATAAAAAAAAGAATCAATTTCTGTACCTTTTGCATCATGGTTTAGCTAGATATTTATTTACTATTAAATTTCTCGAAATCTAATGAGTTATTTCTATTCAATATATTAGTATAAAAGAGTAGTTGTAGCAAAAACTTTCTTAGAAATGGAAATGGAAATGAAATTTTATTCGTATTAGATGATAGCTAGTTCTTCTTAAAGGCATATAAGTGCTTAAAACTAATTTTATTTTTATAATATTAAATATAAAAAATATTTAGTTTGATTAAATTTTTGAGGATAAGCTCGAAAATTTTTATTATGTTTGCATTTTATTTTTATTAAAATTTAGGCTTGAGAATAGCCATAATTATGAATTTGTTATAATTTCATTAATTTTTTAAGAAAATAATAAATTTGCTTTTTATAAGTGAAGAAAACTTAATAACCTAATTAAGTTGAATTAATGCTAAAATGAGTATTATACTAACATATTTAAGGTTAACAATAAATAAATGTTTACATTAAAATATTTATATAAAAAATAAATCATAAAAAGGAACTCGGCAAATTGACATTCTGCCTGTTTAGCAAAAACATGGCTCCTTGATTTTTAATAATAAGGAGTCGGACCTGCCCAGTGAATTTTTAACGGCCGCGGTACTCTGACCGTGCAAAGGTAGCATAATCATTTGCCTTATAATTGAAGGCTAGTATGAATGGTTTGACAAGAATGTAACTGTCTCTTTATGATTAAATAGAATTTTATTTTTAGGTGAAGAAGCCTAAATTTTATTAAAAGACAAGAAGACCCTATCGAGCTTAAAAAGAATTAATAGAATTAAAATTTATATAATTAAAAAATTATCTATTACAAATTTTAGTTGGGGCGACTGAGGAACAAAAAAAGCTTCCTTTATCTAATTTTAATGTCATACTATAGATGATCCAAATTTTTTTGATTAAAGGAATTAGTTACCGTAGGGATAACAGCATTATCTTTTTTAAGAGCTCATATCGAAAAAAAGGTTTGTGACCTCGATGTTGGACCAGAATATCCTAAAGGTGCAGCAGCCTTTAAGGGTTGGTCTGTTCGACCATTAAAATTCTACGTGATCTGAGTTCAGACCGGCGTGAGCCAGGTCAGTTTCTATCTTTAATTAAATAAATAAATTTAGTACGAAAGGACCAATTTATTATAATATTATATTTATTATTGATTAAATATAATTGTTAATTAAATCATCAAATTAGCAAAAATTAATGCAATTGACTTAGGATCAATAGATATAGGTGAAATTCCTTTATTTGATAGGATAAAGGTGGCAGATGAAGTGCATTAGGTTTAAGCCCTAAATATAAAGATGAAATTTCTTTTCTTTATAATGTATATTTCTATTATTTCAACTGTATTCGCTTACATTTGTATTTTATTGGCAGTCGCTTTTTTTACTCTTTTAGAACGAAAAGGCTTAAGATATATTCAAATTCGAAAAGGTCCTAATAAAACAGGATTTATAGGACTTCCTCAACCTTTAGCAGACGCTGCTAAGCTTTTAACCAAAGAAATTGCAAAGCCTACTATGGCCAATTATTCCCCTTATTTTATAGCCCCAATTTTTAGATTTATTTTAGCTCTTCTGCTTTGACAACTTTATCCTAGTTTGTACTCATGTTCATATTTTAAATGAGGAATTTTATTCTTTTTATGTGTCTCTGGTATAAATGTATATGGAACTTTATTAGCCGGATGAGCCTCAAATTCTAAATATGCACTTTTAGGGAGTTTACGAGCTATTGCCCAGACAATTTCTTATGAAGTTAGAATAGCTTTAATTCTATTATTTCCATTGTTTCTTGTTGGAAGATTTAGTTTTATTGAAATTAAAGAATCCCAAGAGTTTATTTGACTTAGATTTTTAATAATTCCAGTATCTTTAATGTGATTTGTAACGTGTATTGCAGAAACTAATCGAGCACCATTTGATTTTGCAGAAGGAGAGTCTGAATTAGTGTCTGGATTTAACATTGAATATGGTGCTGCTGGATTTGCATTAATTTTTCTTGCTGAGTATGCTAATATCCTAGTAATAAGGTTATTTTCTGCCCTATTATTTTTTGGGGGGAGCTCAATACTTTTACTTGAAAGAGATTTAGTTTTTATGTTTAAAGTACTATTTTTTGCTTTTGTATTTATTTGAGTACGAGCCAGATATCCTCGGTTTCGTTATGATCTTCTTATAGGATTAACTTGAAAAGGATTTCTTCCAGCCTCATTAAGATTTCTTTTATTAGTGGCTATACTTTCTTCATTACTTTATTACTAAGAACGAATATGTAGTTTAATTAAAATATTAGCATTGGAAGCTAAAGCTTGGGTATATAGTCCCACATTTCGAAATGAGAGCATTAATCGTTTTTAGTATAACTTTATCTAGCCTTCTTCTTCTACCTCTAATAATACAACCATTGAGACTAGGATTGGTAATTATAATTTCTACGCTTTTAATATGTTTTATTAGAGCTGTTACGTTATCTTCTTGATATGGATACATTCTTTTTTTAATTTATGTGGGAGGTCTTCTTGTCATATTTGCTTATGTTGCAGCTTTATCTCCTAATGTTTTATTTGGTAAAGGAACTCCTATAATATTTTTTATAATTATAATTATTCCTACTATGATCATTTTATATTTTTTACCTTTAATTGATTTGTCTTCAATTAGATATTTTAATTTTAATGAACTAAAATTTTTAAAAATATATGGAGTTGAAATAGTAGCTCCAGAAATAATTTCAATTTTAATTGGATTAGCTATTATTTTACTTATTAACTTGATTGTAGTAGTAAAAATTTGCTACTACCAGCACGCTTCTTTACGACCTTTTAGCAGATAAACTACTTTATGCGAAGTCCTGTTCGAAAAATTCATCCTATTCTAAAAATTATAAACGGAGCTTTAGTTGATCTTCCTGCTCCTTCTAACTTATCTATTTGATGAAATTTTGGTTCATTACTAGGTCTATGCTTAGGAGTTCAAATTGTTACTGGTCTATTTCTAGCCATACACTATACAGCCCATGTAGACCTAGCTTTTAGTTCTGTAGTTCATATTACTCGTGATGTCTCATACGGTTGGCTACTCCGATCTCTTCACGCTAATGGAGCTTCATGATTTTTTATTTGCCTTTATTTACATGTAGGACGAGGAATATATTATGGGTCATATGTAAATGTTCATACTTGAAATATTGGTGTGATTTTATTATTTATAACAATGGGAACAGCTTTTTTAGGTTATGTTTTACCATGAGGACAAATATCTTTCTGAGGAGCTACGGTTATTACTAACTTACTTTCTGCTATTCCTTATATTGGAAAAATGTTAGTAGAGTGAGTATGAGGAGGTTTTGCAATTGATAATGCTACTCTAACCCGCTTTTTCGCTTTACATTTTCTATTGCCATTCGGAATTGCCGCCTTAGCAGTACTGCATTTATTATTTCTTCACGAAACTGGGTCAAATAATCCTCTAGGAATCAATAGAGACGGAGAAAAAGTTCCATTCCATTCTTATTATACATTTAAAGATTTAGTTGGATTTTTAATCGTTCTTTTTTTATTGACTATATTAGCTTTATTTTCACCTCAATTACTAACAGATCCTGAAAATTTTATTCCAGCTAATCCTTTAGTAACACCTGTACACATTCAACCAGAATGATACTTTCTTTTTGCTTATGCTATTTTACGATCTATCCCTAATAAATTAGGTGGAGTAATTGCATTAGTAATATCAATTGCTATTTTATTTATTTTACCTCACAGCCATTTAGGAAAATTCCGCTCAAAAGCATTTTACCCTCTTAATCAAGTATTATTTTGAGTATATATTGGCATATTTTTTATTTTAACTTGAATTGGAGCATGTCCCGTTGAGGCTCCTTATGAGCAAATTGGACGAATTTTCACGGTATTATATTTCATATACTTTATCATTGATCCTTTAGTTCAAATACTATGAGATAGTATTTTAGATTACTAATACATAATAGTTATTTCCTGGGGAAAATTTGTCTTGAAAACAAATTTGAAGTGTTCAATTCACTTAATAACTTAGCAATAAGAGTTTATTTACTCACCTTTGACTTACAAGACCAATGCTCTAAATTAAGCTATTATTGCCAATCAATTAAAATAAGAAATGAGAACATTTTATTTAAGATTACTTAGTATATTTGGAGTTTTTATAGCTTTACTAGCTCTTTCCTTACAATATAAACATTTGTTAAGAGTTCTTTTAAGCCTAGAAGCTATTACCATAAATCTGTTTATCATACTATTTGCTTTATCAACTAACGTAACTTACAGCGGAGAAACCTCTTTAATTTTAATTACTTTAGGGGCTTGTGAAGCCAGTTTAGGATTAGCAATTCTTGTAGCCATTATTCGTTCGGAAGGAAATGATTACGTATCTAGATTTTCTATACATAAGTGCTAGGAATTATTTTTCTTAGATTAACAATTCTCCTTATTCCTAATAGAAAATGATCTTGATATATCAAAATATGATCTTTAGCTCTAGGAAGATTGATTTCTATTATTCACTTATTTAATCCCTTTTTCAGCTATGAATCCCTAAATTCTTTCTTAACATGTGACTCAATATCTAGAATTTTAGTATCACTTACTTTATGAATTTCCTTAATAATAATATTAGCTAGTCAAAATAGAGTAAAGACTTCTAAAAACAGATACTTTCTCTTTTGTATATTCGTATTACTTTTAAATTTAATTTTAGTTTTGACGTTTCTTTCATCTAGTATCCTTGTATTTTACTTTCTTTTTGAAGCATCTCTTATTCCAACACTTTTATTAATTTTAGGATGAGGATATCAGCCAGAACGACTTCAAGCTGGTATATATATAATAATTTATACCGTTGCTGCTTCATTACCGCTTCTATTTATTATTTTATGAGCTTCTCAATCTCTTTCATCAAGAGATATTTTAATAATTAGGAATCTTCGACTCCACCCCTATAATACAAGCTACTTATGGGCCTGAAATTTCTTAACTTTATTATGTTTTACTGCTTTTTTAGTTAAATTACCTATATTTACAGTTCATTTATGGCTTCCAAAAGCACACGTAGAAGCCCCAGTCGCCGGATCAATAGTGCTTGCAGCAGTACTGTTAAAACTAGGAGGATATGGAATTCTCCGAGTATATCAATACTTTAATTTCATTTCTTCACAAGCTTGCATTATTATTTTCTCGCTTGCTATTTGAGGGGGAGTAATTACAAGAATTGTATGTTTTCGTCAAGTCGACTTAAAATCTTTAATTGCATATTCTTCCATTGGTCATATATCTCTAATACTAGCTGGAGCTTTTTCCAACACGTCATGAGGTTGAAGAGGTGCCTTAATTCTTATACTTTCCCATGGTTTTTGCTCATCAGCATTGTTTGCTCTGGCAAACTACACCTACGAAAAGACTCATACACGAAGACTATTTTTAAGGAAAGGAATATTAATATTATTACCGCTTCTGGCTATATGATGATTCCTCTTCTGTATTATAAATATGGCAGCCCCTCCAAGTATTAACCTACTAGGAGAAATTATAATCTTTCCTGCCACTATTTTTAGATCAAAATATTACTTAATTTCCTTAGGTTTAATGAGTTTTTTAGCTGCTTTATACAGAATGTATTTATACACTAGAACTCAACATGGAGGAAGTCCTAAATTTGTCAAACCATTTAACAACTTCAAATCTTCTGGCTTTACGCTATTTACCCTACATTGAATTCCCGGAAACTTCTTAATCCTAAAAAGAGATTTAATTTCTCTTTGAATTTAGTCAAGTTAGTTTAATCTAAAACATCAGCCTGTGGATTTGAAAATGAAAATTTATTTCACTTGACCATGAATTTTAAGTTAAAATCATCTTCTATTAGTTCGTTATTTCTTTTGCTTTATAGAGTTATACTTTTTCCTATTACTATGATATTTATTTTTCAAAGAAAAAACATTATTCTAGAATGAACAATTTTTCAGCTTAGCTCCTGTAGTATATCATTTATATTAATTCTTGACCCTGTGAGACTTAGATTTAGAAATGTTGTCTGTTTAATTTCAGGTTGTGTTATGATATTTTCCTCAAGATATATGTCACATGATCCATTTTTAAAACGATTTGTTTGGTTAGTTATATTATTCGTTATATCTATAAATCTCTTAGTATTTATCCCCAGATTACCAGCATTACTGCTAGGCTGAGACGGGTTGGGAATCGTTTCATTCGCTTTAGTGATTTATTACCAAAACATAAAATCCCTAGGCGCTGGGATAGTAACAGTTTTAGCTAATCGAATTGGTGACGTAATAATTCTAATTTCTATTGGAATTTTAGTTCTTCAAGGTCACTGGTCGATTCTTTCCATTTGAGACTTTTATTTATCATCCTGACTGGCTTTGACAATTACTCTAGCTGCAATAACCAAAAGAGCTCAAATTCCTTTCTCAAGGTGACTTCCAGCAGCAATAGCTGCACCCACACCTGTATCTGCTCTAGTACATTCTTCTACTCTAGTAACTGCAGGAGTATTTTTAGTTATCCGATTTTTCCCGTTTTTAGAAACTATTTCAGGATTCAAATCTAGTTTATTATTTATCTCTGTTCTAACCCTTCTGATAGCAGGGATTGGAGCTAACTATGAAAATGATCTAAAAAAAATTATTGCTTTATCTACCTTAAGTCAACTGGGTGTTATGATGATAAGATTAGGTTTAGGTATACCTTATTTAGCCCTATTTCATCTATATACCCACGCTCTTTTTAAAGCTCTATTATTTCTGTGTGCTGGAATATTTATTCACAATAGATCAAACACTCAAGATATTCGTCATATAGGACTATTATTTTCTCAAGCCCCTTTAACAACAACATGCATAAATATTGCTAACTTGTCTCTTTGTGGAGCTCCTTTTTTAAGTGGATTTTATTCTAAAGATTTAATTTTAGAGCTATCCCTTTTCAACCCTACTAGATTTTTAATAATTCTTTTAATTTTTCTAGCTACAGGAATAACTGCAGCTTATTCATTTCGTTTGTCTTTCTGCTCATTATGAGGTTCTATAAAAGGATCTTCATTTCATGAAAAACAAGAAATAGATCCCTATGTAAACTGAGCCACTACTATTTTAAGACTAATAGCAATCATTGCCGGTTTTGCATTCCAAAACATTTTTTTGAGATTTAATCCATTACCTTTTGTTCTTCCAACACACTTAAAAATATTAACAATTTTTGTAATTATTTCAGGGATTTTTTTAGCATTTATATCCTGAGATACAGATCATAATGAAAAAAAGATAAATAAAATAAAATTCTTTTTCTCAACTATGTGATTTTTAGCCCCAATTTCAACTCAGCCTCTTACTAAATTTTCTATACTTTTAGGAAGAAATATTATTAAGTCTGTAGACATAGGGTGATTAGAAATTTTAGGAGGTCAAGGAAGAAATCTAGTTGCATCATCTATATCTATAAAGAATCAAAGAATTCAAATTAAATCATTCAACTTTTTTATTGTATTAATCTTATTTTTTGTATTGCTTTTATTCTTTACTAATAATATTTAAAGCATTGATAGCTTAATTTTTAGAGCATAGCACTGAAGATGCTAGGGTGGCGATTTACGTCTCAAGGCAAGCCAGCGCTCGCGTTGGGCCCAACGCGAGCGCTGGCTTGCCAGAGATCAAATATATTTTTAAATATGGCACGGAATCCTTTTCATTTAGTAGAATTTAGACCATGACCCTTAACTGGCTCTATAGGAGCTTTATTTTTAACATCCGGCTTAGCTGGTTGATTTCATGGGTATGGTTATATAACTGCATTATTAGGTGTATTTTTAATTGTTATAACAATAATTCAGTGATGACGAGATGTTATTCGGGAAGCAACTTATCAAGGTTTTCATACAATTCAAGTATCTAAAGGACTGCGTTGAGGGATAATTCTTTTTATTGTCTCAGAAGTTTGTTTCTTTTTTGCTTTTTTTTGAGCATATTTTCATAGAAGGTTAGCTCCTAATATAGAATTAGGATCTTGTTGACCACCGGCTGGGATTACCCCTTTAAATCCCTTTGAAGTACCTTTACTAAATACAGGAGTTTTGCTAGCTTCTGGTGTTACAGTAACATGGGCTCATCATAGATTAATAGAGGGAGATAATCCCGGAGGACTTCAAGGATTAATTGCAACAGTTATTCTGGGGGTTTATTTCACTTTTCTCCAAGCATGCGAGTATTACGAAGCTTCTTTTACAATTGCGGATGGAGTTTATGGATCAACTTTTTTTGTAGCAACTGGATTTCATGGCTTACATGTATTAATTGGAAGAACTTTTCTTCTTGTATGTTTAGTTCGTGTTTGACTTCAACACTTCTCTACAGGACATCACTTTGGCTTTGAAGCTGCTGCATGATACTGGCATTTTGTTGATGTAGTTTGGTTATTTTTATATTTATCAATTTATTGATGAGGGTGTTAATTTTTAATTTCTTAGATGACTGAGATGTAAGTGTTAGACTTTTAATCTAAAAACGGCAAAATGTGCCTCTAAGAGAAATTATGATTTTTAGACTTGATACTTTAAAGTAAAAGATCTGATTTGCATTCAGACAATAAGTTTTTTCAACTTTCGGGTCAGTATAAAAAGCGAGAAATTTGCATGCGGTTTCGGCCCGTAGATTGGGGGTGAAAGTCCCTTTTTATATTAATATAAATGAAAGCCAAAAAGAGGCACCTAGCTGTTAATTAGGAGAATGTAATAAATTTTACTCATTTAGTAACATAGAGTACTACGCCGGATGAACGGAAATCATTGATGTTGATTAATATGGGACAAATTGTCTCTAGTACTAAAAATGTTAAGCAGATTTTTAAGAAGAGTTATTGCTGTTGTATTGTCTGTAGTTGTTATGGGTCTTGGATGAGCACTGGCTAAGCGTGCTATCAGAGACCGAGAAAAAAATTCTCCTTTTGAATGTGGGTTTGATCCAATTAAATCTGCACGATTACCTTTTTCTCTTCGATTTTTTTTATTAGCCATTATTTTTTTAATTTTTGATGTTGAAATTGTTCTACTTTTCCCTGTATTAGCTAGCATAACAGGAAGATTTTCTTTTCCTTTAATAACAGGAACATTTATTTTTTTGATAATTTTAATCTTAGGTTTATTTCATGAATGAAATGAAGGATCACTAGACTGAGCTCAATAAAGAAAAAACTTGGAGTAAAACAGGGCTGCTAACTTTGTTTTGGGTAATTCGATTTTATCCTTTTTCTTATGTTTTCAAGACTTCCTTTTGGTTATATATTTATATCAGTTATAGGAATTGGTACTTTACTTTCTGTATCTTCTATTCACTGATTAAGAATTTGAGCTGGATTGGAAATTAATCTTATTGGATTTTTACCAATATTAGTTTATCAAAAAAGAGTTTCCGAAAGACAATCGGCTGTGAAATATTTTATTATTCAAGCTTTAGGCTCTAGATTTTTAATATTAGGGAGACTTTTAATATTTAATATGTCTTTTACCTGGGATATATATATTAGATTCGGGAAATCAGATATTTTAGGATTTACCGTTTTAATTGCAGGTTTATGTATTAAACTTGGTCTTTTCCCTTTTCATTATTGACTTCCTGGTGTAATAGCTGGATTGCCTTGAATTTCTTGTTTAATCTTAGCTACATGACAAAAATTAGCTCCATTATTTTTAGTTTTATCTCTTTTAGAACTTAGTCATTCTTACCTAATTATTCTAATACTTTGCTTAATTAGAAGAGGTTCTGCATTAATAGGAGGAATTGGTGGGATAAATCAAACTCAAATTCGTGCTTTATTAGCTTATTCTTCCATTAGTCATTTAGGTTGGATAGTTTTTGCTGCAATTCATAGAGAATGAAGTATAAAAACATACTTGTTTATTTATATTTTAATCAGAATTTCTTTATTTATAAGACTTTGATATAGAGATTCTGGAATAATAAAAAATATTAATAATTTAAAAAATAATGGATTTGCAGGTTTAACAATTATAATACTTCTTTTATCATTAGCTGGATTACCCCCATTGTTAGGATTTATTTCTAAGTGATTAGTTATTGTAGCAAGGTGTAATGGACCATGAACTTTTATCATTTTCTTATTAATTCTAGGTTCACTAATAAGCTTGTTTTACTATTTGAGTTTATTTTTTTCTATATTTTTAGGAAATTTAAAAAAATATAGAATTAATGAAGAAAAACTTGGTAATAATGTAATAGTATTAATTAACATTTTTAACATTCTAGGGGGAACACTAATTTTGATAGTTTCTTTATTAACATCGATATA